AAATGTGGCAGATAAGATAAAGTCATATATCTGCACGGCCCAATCAATAGTTCAAGTCACACACTCCCATAATCCATTTTTTCTTCGAAGAATTCCGTTCAACTATTCGTGTATGTCAAATAAAATAAACAATCCAATTTTGTTAAGTTGAAGGGAAATATCCAAATACATGTCTTATTCTTTTAAATAATCCATATTTGTAGCAATGAAATACTATTGTTCCTCCCCCAAATGATAAATGATTGATTACAAATATCTATGATCCCTATTCTCTATAAAGTCTCTATAAAGGACCAGAAATGCCTTGCTTACGTATCATTGGAAAGTGCATTAACATAAATACGGCAGTAAGAAGAGGTAATACAAAAGTATGTAAACTATAAAAACGAGTCAAGGTAGATTGTCCCACACTAGTACTTCCGCGTAATAACTCTACCAAAGACGATCCTATTACAGGAATAGCTTCCGGTACGCCTGTTACAATTTTGACTGCCCAATAACCAATTTGGTCCCAAGGTAAGGAATAACCAGTTACACCAAAAGATGCGGTCAATACACCCAAAACTACACCTGTAACCCAAGTCAATTCGCGAGGTTTTTTAAAACCACCGGTGAGATACACACGAAATACGTGCAGGATCATCATTAAGACCATCATACTTGCCGACCATCGATGAACTGATCGGATTAACCAACCAAAGTTAGCCTCAGTCATTATATATTGAACAGAAGCAAAAGCCTCAGTAACGGTCGGACGATAGTAAAAAGTCATAGCAAACCCCGTCGCTACTTGGACTAAAAAACAAGTAAGTGTAATTCCTCCTAAACAATAAAATATGTTGACATGAGGAGGAACGTATTTACTAGTTATATCATCGGCAATCGCCTGAATCTCAAGACGTTCTTCGAACCAATCATAGACTTTATTGAGATAGGTAAACCAAGGGAACTCCCCCTCTGAGAACCGTATATGAGAATTTCATCTCGTACGGCTCAAACAGAAATCCCCAAATACTGGTTGTAACGGAAACGGATATGTGTAATAGAAAGTTTGAAACTTCTTAACTTAATCCTATAATTCCAATCTTCTATGAAGATAAGAAAAAATAGAAATCCGAAAGCTATTCTTTGTGGTTATAATGCCAAAATTTCAAGTCGGCTCACTCGTCTTTATCTTGATCGTTACAGGCCTCCTGAATATTCTATTTACTTATTACTTAATAATTACTTAATAACTTCATTTTTTTTTTCTTTTATTTGTGTTATTTTTTATTTGTGCGTGTAATGCGACTTTACTGCTGTCTTCTTTATTATTATTATTGATAGGAATTCTCTTGTTAAGACCCTATGAATCAATTAAAAAAACCTCAGATTCATACCAGAACCACGATGATTCAAAAAACCTTTAATCTAAGTCCAAAAATTCCCTGAGTAAGAACTGTTGGATCATCACTTATTCAATGTTCATGAATAGATATAATGAAAAAAATCCAAAAAGCGTTTGTCCTTTGATCAAAATAAAGATAAGCGGCGGCAGTTTGAAAGAATCAAAATCTTTCGATTTATTATAACTTAACTTCTAACTCTTTGAAAAAAAAAAATTTGAAGTCCGGTTGCGAGGTCTAAATATTAAGTATGAATCATAGTTCTAATACTTTAGAATCTATTTTCTATATTCCGTGCTCCAGATACTAGAATAAATATCCGACGGGGTAAAACCATCTCTATCAAGATGACAGATCCATTCTCTGTTCTGTACTATCAATAGGATCAATTATAACAAGTCACACACTCATATTCCGGAAATACAGAAACAAAGAAATTCCACGGTCGAACTACCAAATAAAAATGGAATGGGCTCAAAAGAAAAATCAAAGACCTAAATACTAAACTTTACTTTCTATTGAACTATTGAAAAGCTAGTTAGTCGGTTCTTGTGAATCTAATTCATAGAAATTCCGTCCAGTAAAATGGACGAATTATAAATCTCCAAAATAATAGATAGAAATATCGCAAATAGAGCCATTGCAACACCCATCAAAGGAGTAGTTCCCCACCCCGGGGCTACTTTACCATATTCTGAATTCAATGGTTTCAATAAATCCCCTACAACAGTTCGTCTTGGACCAGATCTAGAACTACCCTCAACGGTTTGTGTAGCCATAAATCCTATTTTTTATTCATTGAGATCTGTTGACTTTGTATACCATTCCGCTGTAAATAAAGGATCTTATCCTAGATCCATTGTGGTCTTGAAATTATATAATAATGGAAACAGCAACCCTAGTTGCCATCTCTATATCTGGTTTACTTGTAAGTTTTACTGGGTATGCCTTATATACTGCTTTTGGGCAACCCTCTCAACAACTAAGAGATCCATTCGAAGAACATGGGGACTAGTTGAAGTAATGAGCCCCCAATATCCCAATATTGGGAGGCTCATTACTTCAATTGAGATAATGAAAAATCATTTTATCTTTTTAGTTGGAACTTTAGGGGGTTCTCTAAAAAAGATAGCGAAAAAAATGATTCCTAAAGTCGAGACTAGGAGGAATGTATAAACCAATGCTTCCATAGATTTGATCGTGGTTTACAATTATAGCTTTCATACCTGTTTATTGGGGATCATCTCTCGGATAAAGAAAAAGAAAGAACAAGAGTAAAAAACAATGCAATGATTCAAATCAAGATTTATCCGGTTCCCTATGTCAAATTCAAATCACAACAAAAACAAAAATAAAGTAGAAAAGGAACAAAACAATGTTCTATCAGACTACTTGTCTTCTTGTAGTTGGATCTCCAAGTTTTTGGAATGCTCCAAATTCTACTTGAGCATCCAAATCTGGGTCGATACCAGCAAAAACATCTCTGAACAAGGTTCTAGCACCATGCCAAATGTGCCCGAAAAAGAAGAGCAGAGCAAACGAAGCATGTCCAAAAGTAAACCAACCCCTTGGACTGCTACGAAAAACACCATCCGATTTCAAAGTAGCACGATCTAATTCAAAAATTTCACCTAATTGAGCACGTCTAGCATATTTTTTCACATTAGCAGGATCACTATAACTAACTCCATTGAGTTCACCACCATAGAACTCAACAGTTACACCTACTTGTTCGACACTATATTTCGATTCCGCCCTTCGAAAAGGAACATCGGCTCTAACAATTCCGTCTCCGTCTACCAAAACAACCGGAAATGTTTCAAAAAAAGTAGGCATACGACGTACAAAAAGTTCACGCCCTTCTTTATCTCTAAAGATAGGATGTCCTAACCACCCAACAGCTATTCCATCCCCATTGTCCATTGAGCCCGCTCTAAACAATCCCCCTTTTGCCGGATTATTGCCGATGTAATCATAAAAAGCTAATTTTTCAGGAATTTTAGACCAAGCTTCTGATAAACTTTGATTTTGGGCTAGCCCAGCACCAACTCTTCGATATATTTCTTGCTGGAAGTATCCCTGATCCCATTGATAACGAGTGGGACCAAATAATTCAATAGGGGTAGTTGCTGAGCCATACCACATAGTTCCAGCAACAACAAAAGCTGCAAAAAAGACAGCAGCGATACTACTGGAAAGGACGGTTTCAATATTTCCCATACGCAATCCTTTGTATAGACGTTGGGGTGGACGCACACTAAGATGGAAAAGTCCCGCTAATATGCCCAATGTCCCTGCTGCAATATGATGGGAGGCTATTCCCCCCGGAACAAAAGGATCAAAACCTTCTACACCCCATGCGGGATTTACGGATTGTACTCTTCCGGTTAGTCCATAAGGATCGGACACCCATATTCCAGGACCATATAATCCCGTTACATGAAATGCGCCAAAACCAAAACAAGCCACCCCTGCAAGAAATAAATGAATTCCAAAAATTTTTGGCAAATCCAAAGAAGGTTTTCCTGTACGTTCATCACAAAAGATTTCTAGATCCCAATAGACCCAATGCCAGATAGCTGCCAAAAAGCACAAGCCCGAAAACACAATATGTGCCCCGGCCACACCTTCGTAACTCCAAATACCCGGATTCGTTATAGTCCCCCCTGTGATACTCCAACCACCCCACGAATTGGTTATTCCTAAACGAGTCATGAAGGGTATAACGAACATACCCTGTCTCCACATTGGGTCAAGAACAGGGTCAGAAGGATCAAAAACCGCTAATTCATATAGAGCCATCGAACCGGCCCAACCAGCAACCAGAGCTGTATGCATTATATGGACAGAAAGCAAACGGCCGGGATCATTTAATACAACGGTATGAACACGATACCAAGGCAAACCCATGAAAATACCTCTTAGATTAACAAAAAATAGACACTATGTAACTTTATTGCACTGGAAAAAATTATACTATGGACCCTCCCCTTTCAGTAGATTATCCCAGGTAAAGTAAAGGATTAATATTTGTTCTAGTTTTTTAGTAAGAATGGAACAATTCTATTCGTAGGAACAAAAAGAAGCAGATCTATTCTATACCCGATAAGTAACAATACGCAATGGTGGTGGGGGGCCTATTTTATATGAGTGTTTATATCAGTGAATGCAGACATATTTGTTTATCACTTAAAGGACCTATTCGTAAGAACTTTCCTTTATTCATTTGGTCTTCCTTTTTATGATTTTTAAATACAATAGGATAAAGACAAATCATTTTTAACACAATAAACCCATTGTTACGTTTCCACATCAAAGTAAGATATACTACTTAAACTTAAATTAAAATTTAAATATACTACTTAAATTACTAAATGCCTATTGGTGTTCCAAAAGTACCCTTTCGAATTCCTGGAGAGGAAGACGCATCTTGGGTTGACATATAGTGCGACTTGTCAGATCTATTTGGTCATATGGGATTTCCCCGTTCTCTCCCCCGATCGAGATATCCTCTCTTTCACCCCCAATAAGATTGGTTGAATCATCCAAAATTTGGAGCGTGAAGTGTAATGAAGTACAATTCGATCGATTTTAGGGGAAGGTATCCAGATTACTATTCTAAATTTAGAATAATTTATGGTTGGATTGGTTGTGGTTGGACCAATAAAATGAAGCATCCAGGCTCTGTTTAGAAAAAAAAACCAATTGGTAATATATCTACGATTACTACTTCTATCATGTCATATATTTGGCAGAAAACATGAAATAAGAAATTCATAAAAAAAGGAAGTCGTAGCAAAAAGACGTGGTATTGGAGTATTTGTCCTATATGTGCAAATCCAAATCGGGCAGATCTTTACTCAGAGTAGAACAGAAACCTAAAAGAATTGAAGAAGCCCATTCCGAAACAAGAAAATTACATCGCGATTTGGATTCGATCTCGATGAAAACAATACATCAATGAGAAGTTAGTTCAATAAGTTTAGTACATTATTTTTTTTTTTTTTTCTTATATTCTATTATAATAGAATATAGATTAATATAGAATAGATAAATGGGGCAAAAGTCGTCTTTGTTGAAAAATGTAAGACAAAGACCTTTCGTTAGAAGTTCGAAAAAGTCCATTATGAAAAAGAAAAAGAAAAGAGGGTTGAAATCTACACATTGATTCCTTTTCACGATTTTTGGTGAACCGTATGCATCAAAAGGTGCATGTACGGCTCTTAAGGGATAAAATTTGATCCTAATCAACCGACTTTATCGAGAAAGACTACTTTTTTTAGGCCAAGAAGTTGATAGTGAGATATCGAATCAACTTATTGGCCTTATGGTATATCTCAGTATAGAGGACGATAACAAAGATTTATATTTGTTTATAAATTCTCCGGGCGGATGGGTAATACCCGGAATAGCTATTTATGATACTATGCAATTTGTGCAACCAGCTGTACAAACAGTATGCATGGGATTAGCCGCTTCAATGGGATCTTTTATTCTGGCAGGAGGAGAAATTACCAAACGTCTAGCATTCCCTCACGCTTGGCGCCAATGAGTCTTTTATTTGAGAAAAAAAAAAGACTATGCCTTCGCCATATGAATATTAAGTAATAATAGCATGGCACTTCGAGTTCGATATGCGAATTTTTTTTTTCAAAACCATTCGATTATGTATCGAAAGAGTAGTATGAAAAAAAGTTCCGATTTGATCTGATCTATCAGGAGCCTATTTCAGTGTCACAAACTTTTTTGTTTTCACTTTTCACACCGGAATTAATAATATTTATGTTATGAAAGAATATCAAAAATATATTGTTTTTTTTTTTTAACTATTTGATTGAAAAAAAAAAAAACACAAGAAACTTTGGGATTGCTGAATCTGAATAAGAGACGAAATAATAAAGCAACGGAACCATCATAGTATTTTTTAACTACTCAAAAAAAGGAAGGATGGTTATTGGATCATTTACGGATCTGCGTCTGATAGACCCTGTATATTTTCTATATATTTTCTATTTCTTCGACGGAAAGTCAAAATCAATTCCATAGCAGAGCCGTATGCAATACGCAAAAGATGCCTGTACGGTTGTTCAATTCTATCTTTGTTTGTTTTTTTTATTATTCTTTATCTCTCTCGCCTTATAGCGCGATATAGAGGAAACCTTTATTATGTTATATCATCAGGGTAATGATCCATCAACCCGCTAGTTCTTTTTATGAGGCACAAACGGGAGAATTTGTCCTGGAAGCGGAAGAACTACTGAAACTGCGCGAAACTATCACAAGGGTTTATGTACAAAGAACGGTCAAACCTTTATGGCTTGTATCCGAAGACATGGAAAGGGATGTTTTTATGTCAGCAGAAGAAGCCCAAGCCCACGGAATTGTTGATCTTGTCGCCGTTGAATAAAAAATTAGCAACAAAGATTCCACCCCCCCAAATACATGATTTCAAATTTGATCTTCTTAATCTTCTTCCCAGATTTAGATTTAATAGAATATTTCTATGAATATTCCTATTAATTAATCTATTACTATTAATAGAATATATTAAATAATTCATAATCATCGGGTTAGGATTGATCTAAACCAGCTCATTATGTATACGACTTAACATGCCAACTATTAAACAACTTATTAGAAAGACAAGACAGCCAATCCGAAATGTCACAAAATCCCCCGCTCTTCGGGGATGCCCTCAGCGCCGAGGAACATGTACTAGGGTGTATGTGCGACTCGTTCAGATCATAGACTAAGACAAAAGAAAGGAAACAAATTATTCCAGTCTCAGTAATCGGTTAGAATAGAATGGAAGAACTCCATTCACTATCTTAACTTAAAAAAAAAAATGGATTAATAATATATATATCCTTCTATTGTATATTAAATTTATGATTTCGATTGGTGCAAGCCCAATCACCTCAATTTGCAATTCAAGATGAGAAAGACTTCCCCATTGGTAGCAAATGGTTACCTATTAAGCGGGAGAAGTCCTATTTCAATAAAAAGGGGGAAAATTATGCCCTTATTCTTGCAAGAACGTACTAAGAAGGTCAGCTACCCAGCTAATTTTCATACTTAAATACCGTTACTGTATAGCTAGATTTCGTTGTGAAAGACCTATTACTAGATATTTCATGGGTAGAGCCAAAGAGTGTGAACTGTACAAGTTAACAATAGCATTGATTAAATGAAGGAAGGGGCTCCGGTGTATAGAGAGGACCTCGCCGTTTAAAAAGTAATCATAGAAACGACGGAACCCACTATTTCTTTATCCATTTCTTTTTAATTTACTATGTTTTTTTGATACCTAGTATCAATACTATTTCTTATTTCGAGATTAAATGCTTAGAAAAAAAAAAAGAAAAAAATCGTGGTTGGGAAGGTTATAGTAGCAAAAGCCATTGGAATTTTGATTTTATACATTGGACGAATCCGTTTTTGTTATTAATAGACTAGGAAAGGGAAAAGAATGACTGAAAGAAAAGAAATCAAAGAGTTATTCATCAAAGTTTCATTTATTCAATGACCAGAATTAAACGAGGATATATAGCTCAGAAACGGAGGACAAAAATTCGTTTATTTACATCAAGCTTTTGGGGGGCTCATTCAAGACTTACTCGTACTATTACTCAACAGAAAATAAAAGCTTTGGTTTCGGCTCATCGGGATAGAGATAGGAAAAAAAGAGATTTTCGCCGTTTGTGGATCAGTCGAATAAATGCAGTAATTGGTGAAAATCCAAAAAAACTATACTATAGTTATAGTATATTAATGCATAATCTATACAAGAGACAATTGCTTCTTAATCGTAAAATACTTGCACAAATAGCTATATTAAATAGGAATTGTCTTTTTAGGATTGCCAATGAGATTATAAAATAAAAATTCCCCGGAGACTGAACTCCGGGAAGGTAGTAGAGTAGAGATTTGTATGATAAAATATAATCCATATGATAAAGTCGTCAAAATGAACAACCACGTTCAATAAAAAAAGATTTATTCTTCTTGACCGATTATCTTTTTTCTTACAACACAACAACCCGAATTGGATTGTCGTAGTTTTCGAACAAAACATCAATCCACATTTGATTTGAGTTTAGATTCCAATTTGAATTCAATTGAAGAGTAACTCTATTTTTTTTTTGTTTTAAGACCAGTAGTTTTAAGACTAGTAGTAGCAGTTCTAACGATCGACTCGCTTTTCTCAAATTGTTTTTTTTCATTATTAAGAAAAGGTAACGAAGATAAAATACGAGCTTGTTTTATAACAATCGTAATTAATCGTTGTTGTTTTAAGGTCAATCTAGTCACCCGTCTAGATAATATTTTTCCTTGTTCACTAATAAATCGACTAATTAAACTCATGTTTTTATAATCAATTCGATCCCCCGATTGGATCGGGGGCAAACGCTTACGAAAAGAGCGCTTGGATTTAAGAAAGAGTCGCTTAGATTTATCCATGATTTGTTTATTCCTATCCCGAAAATCCTATTTCTTATTCTTACAAAAAAGGTTTTGTTTTATTTATATTCTTACCTTCTTTTTATTTATTTTTTTTAGTATATGTTGTTATTGTTATACAATTCAATAATTAATTAAATATATGTTATATAATGTTATATATATATAATTTTGTTATATATATAATTTATAGAATATAAATGAAAAATATATCATTTTTCATATTCCTTGGAAGGATGACACACAAGCGATCAATTTTCTCTATTTCTTTATCTCTGCGTGAATCATATGTTTGCCACAACAGCGACAGAATTTTCTCAATTCCAATCGACTGGGCGTATTGTGTCGATTCTTTTGAGTAATATATCTGGAAATACCTGTTGATTCCTTATTAATACTGTTTTGAACACAAGTGGTACATTCCAAAATAACCGTTACTCGGATATCTTTACTCTTGGCCATGAACTTCCTTTGGGTTTTTGATTCACTTAACTCTTCTATTTTCGGATTCGAAGCGAAGAAGAAGAAAGGAACGAAAAAAAGTAGAAGTGATAATTCGACATCAAATTATGAAAGATTTCGTTCCAATTAATATAATTATATTATAGTAATAATATATAATATAGTAATAATTAAGTAATACAATGATTTCGAACTATATTTCGAACTGCAATACAGTTTTTCAGTTTTCATTTAAGTATCTTGTATGATATTGTTGCCCCCGCCCTAGCCATTACATTTCATTTCCGGTCTCACTCTATTATTATATTAATAGAAATGAAATTGAATTATTAATTCAATTTCATTGAAGCCTGGGCCAGATTCCGAGTTTCACTGAGGCCGAATCCACCTTTAGTCTTTCTCTTTTCTAACTGATTTTCGAAAAAAAAAAATAATAAAAAAGAAGAGGGGGTTAATCATAGATATTTGATTCGATCTCTAATCTTCTTCACCCCTTCCCGTGCCGATAACTAGAATGAAAAAAAGGGGAATATCAATGAATCCGGGAATAAACGATTGATCTCTATCAAGAGACCCGCTAAAGCCCCGAACCATAGAGTACTTACCACTGGTGCCACGGAGAGATATGTTTTTAGATCTCGCATTTAAAATCCTCCTTCTTTTTATTCTTTATTGTAATTTGTAATACATAATTACATATAGGAATAGGATCAGATGGTTATTTAGTTAATAACCACTTGTATTTGTCGGCAGAATTCCTAATTCAAATTGAAATGTACAATGATTCATTAGATATTTTTTTTTAACAAAAAAAAAAAGAGGTCTATTTCTGCCCGAGCATTCCCTAAAAATATTTTTCCGTTTTAGGGAAATTTCCTATTTATTTTTATTTTATAATAAGTTTTTTATTATTTATTATTATTATAATATTATTTTATTATTATAATATTATTTTATATAATATTATTTTGATTATTATAATTTTTTTATTAAAATTTTGAATTCTATTACTATTATTATATAGATATTCTATAGAATTATATGGAATAATTATTAATTCTAATAATTAATATAGAATATATAATTCTATAGAATATAGTAATAATTATATAGAATTTATATAGAATATAGAAAATTCTATATCTATAATAGAATAGTATTTTTTATTATTATTTAAATTATTTAATATTTAATTTAATAATTTTATTATATTTCAAAATTAAAATATTTTATTTATAAATAATATTATTAATATAAATAATATTATTAATTTTTTTATTAATATTATTATATTTTTATATTGAAGTATTTTTTAAATAGAATATTATTCATTATTTTTATATAATTATATTATTCATTATTTTTATATTATTATTATATTATATAGATTAATATTATATAATATATATTAATATTATATAATATATATTAATTATATAATATAAATAATTATATATTTTATTATATTTTTATTATATATTTATTTTATTTATATATATTTATTTAATAATTATATATTTATTTACTTTATATTATATATTTGTATTATATATTTATATATTATAGTTTTATAGTTATTAATATTATAGTTTTATAGTTATTATTTTATAGTTTTATAGTTTAATATTATAGAATAGTATTTATAAATATTAATAAATTTATAAATATTTTTTCTATTTAGATTCTATTTTAGATTCTATAGAAATAGAATATTTAGAAATAGAATATTTTTCTTTTTCATATTCTATATATATTATACGATATGAAACTAAAAAGAAAGAAAAAAAAATGGCAGGATAATTGACAACGGAGAAAAGAAAAATGTGGAAAACAAGACAAAGATTTTTTACAATGACACTGGAACCAATTGAAAGGGATGTAGCGCAGCTTGGTAGCGCGTTTGTTTTGGGTACAAAATGTCACGGGTTCAAATCCTGTCATCCCTATCCCTAACTATTACTTATCTTATGAGCAGTAACAAGGGATCAATTGAATTGAGACCGATTCAAATTGGACATACATACTCAATATCAATATATATTATCATAGTATATGCATGCAAGATGTATTTGGGATCACATAAAATTTTTTATCAAAATAAAGCGCTCTTAGTTCAGTTCGGTAGAACGCGGGTCTCCAAAACCCGATGTCGTAGGTTCAAATCCTACAGAGCGTGATTCCATTCTTGTTAGATCGAGAATGACACTGAAGAAATAATCGAACAGCAGTCTAAAGTCTGAATTTGACCTCCTGTGGATTAGGATTAAAACAAAGAAATAGGAGGTCAATAAACAAAAGAGATGTTAATTAATCAGAGGTCCAACTGATCACCCCGTCGGTATTGTAAATATGCAGTTACGAATAATCCAGCCAAAGTAATAGGAATTAGACCTAACACGATTCCAAATAGAAAAACTTCAATCATTTTAATTTGTTTGAAAGGGGAAGGGGGAAGGTACTATCTATCCTTAAATATGAATCTGTATTGACCATGAATCTCAATGACCAAGAATTGGAAATTGACATGGTAAGGAACTATAGAATATCCCATAATTTCCAATTAATTTCATAATTTCAAATCAAATAAGTCGTATCTTACTCAGACCGATAAATATAGCTGAGGTTATAGTTAAAGTCGCTAGTAGAAAACCGAAATAACTAGTTAGAGTGGGCATAAAGAAGCTAAATGAAATATGTTCTTTTTATACATATGTTTATAAAGCACTTCCCTAAGTTTCCATTTTTGAGAGAAAGATAGGAAGATAAGCAAAAATACCACTTGAAAGATACAATTGAAAATTTTGGATTTATCAATCAATCATTACAGACGAACAAAAATATAGTGACATAGGTAAGAAATCAATTCATCATCTGTGACATCTACCCATCCTGTGATTCCAAATCAACAGATTTATTGAGCAACTCGTGAGTTGAGTAAACTAATCTAATGAAAATATTTTCATTTTTATTATTTAATTAATTTATTTAATTAATATTTATAAATTAGAATATTTATAAATATTTATATAAATTTAAAAATATTTATATAATATATAATATTTAAAATAATATAATATATAATATTTAAAATAGAATATTTAAATAAAAATAATAATATAAATAAAAATAATAATAATCAAATTTAGAATAATTAATATATAAAATAATTAATATATAATATAAAAAAAAATG